GCTAGCGTAGCTTAATACAAAGCATAACACTGAAGATGTTAAGATGGGTCCTAAGAAACTCCGCATGCATAAAGGCATGGTCCTGACCTTATTATCAGCTCTTACCCAACTTACACATGCAAGTCTCAGCAACCCCGTGAGTATGCCCTCAATCCCCTGCCCGGGGACAAGGAGCGGGCATCAGGCACAAATTTTAGCCCAAGACGCCTGGCCAAGCCACACCCCCAAGGGAATTCAGCAGTGATAAACATTAAGCCATAAGTGAAAACTTGACTCAGTTAGGGTTAAGAGGGCCGGTAAAACTCGTGCCAGCCACCGCGGTTAAACGAGAGGCCCTAGTTGATAACACCACGGCGTAAAGGGTGGTTAAGGAGAGTAAGATATTTTTAAAGCCAAAGGGCCCTTTGGCCGTCATACGCTTCTAGGTGTCCGAAGCCCAATCATACGAAAGTAGCTTTAACAAGCCCACCTGACCCCACGAAAACTGAGAAACAAACTGGGATTAGATACCCCACTATGCTCAGCCATAAACCTAGACATCCAACTACAATTAGATGTCCGCCCGGGTACTACGAGCATCAGCTTGAAACCCAAAGGACCTGACGGTGCCTCAGACCCCCCTAGAGGAGCCTGTTCTAGAACCGATAACCCCCGTTAAACCTCACCACTCCTAGCCATCCCAGCCTATATACCGCCGTCGTCAGCTTACCCTGTGAAGGTAATAAAAGTAAGCAAAATGGGCACAACCCAGAACGTCAGGTCGAGGTGTAGCGTACGAAGTGGGAAGAAATGGGCTACATTTTCTATCACAGAACACTACGAACATGCAACATGAAATAGTGCTTGAAGGAGGATTTAGTAGTAAAAAGGAAGCAGAGTGTCCTTTTGAACCCGGCTCTGAGGCGCGTACACACCGCCCGTCACTCTCCCCTGTCAAAACGCAACAAAGATACCTAACACCAAAGCACTGACAAGGGGAGGCAAGTCGTAACATGGTAAGTGTACCGGAAGGTGCACTTGGATTAAACCCAGGGCGTGGCTGAGTCAGTCAAGCATCTCACTTACACCGAGAAGACATCCATGCAAGTTGGATCGCCCTGAGCCAAACAGCTAGCTTAACCACCAACATAACCTAACAATGTTAATAACAAAACACGACCTAACACCACAAACTAAACCATTTTTTTACCTGAGTATGGGAGACAGAAAAGGTTCAACCCAAAGCAATAGAAAAAGTACCGCAAGGGAAAGCTGAAAGAGAAATGAAACAACCCATATAAGCACTAAAAAACAAAGACTAAACCTTGTACCTTTTGCATCATGATTTAGCAAGCACCCTCAAGCAAAGAGACCTTTAGTTTGAAACCCCGAAACCAGGTGAGCTACCCCGAGACAGCCTATTTAAATTTAGGGCTAACCCGTCTCTGTGGCAAAAGAGTGGGAAGAGCTCCGGGTAGAAGTGACAGACCTACCGAACCTGGTGATAGCTGGTTGCCTGAGAAGTGGATAGAAGTTCAGCCTTGTACACCCCAAATCAAAAAACACAACATTAAGACAATAAGGGAAACATACGAGAGTTAGTTAAAGGGGGTACAGCCCCTCTAACAAAGGATACAACCTTCACAGGAGGATAAAGATCATAATATATAAAACATACTGTTTTAGTGGGCCTAAAAGCAGCCATCTAAATAGAAAGCGTTAAAGCTCAGACAGAAAGAAGTTTATTATACTGATAAAAAATCTTATTCCCCTAACAATATCAGGCTAACCCATGCCCACATGGAAGAAATTATGCTAAAATGAGTAACAAGAAGACCTGCTCTTCTCCAAGCACAAGTGTAAACCAGATCGGACAAACCACTGGAAATTAACGAACCCAACCCAAGAGAGTAATGTGAATAACAAAAAAACCAAGAAAAACCCACAACTAAACAATCGTTAACCCCACACTGGAGTGCTATTTTTAAAGGAAAGACTAAAAGAAAGGGAAGGAACTCGGCAAACACAAGCCTCGCCTGTTTACCAAAAACATCGCCTCCTGCAACTAAACCAAGTATAGGAGGTCCAGCCTGCCCAGTGACTACGGGTTCAACGGCCGCGGTATTTTGACCGTGCAAAGGTAGCGCAATCACTTGTCTTTTAAATAGAGACCTGTATGAATGGCTAAACGAGGGCTTAACTGTCTCCCCTTTCAAGTCAGTGAAATTGATCTATCCGTGCAGAAGCGGGTATAACCATACAAGACGAGAAGACCCTTTGGAGCTTAAGGTACAAAATTCAACCACGTTAAGCAACTTAATAAAAAGCAAAAACTTTAGTGGAAAATGAAGTTTTACCTTCGGTTGGGGCGACCGCGGAGGAAAAACAAGCCTCCGAGTGGAATGGGCTAAATCCCCAAAACCAAGAGAAACATCTCTAAGCCGCAGAACATCTGACCAAAAATGATCCGACCAATAAGGCCGATCAACGAACCAAGTTACCCTAGGGATAACAGCGCAATCCTCTCCCAGAGTCCATATCGACGAGAGGGTTTACGACCTCGATGTTGGATCAGGACATCCTAATGGTGCAGCCGCTATTAAGGGTTCGTTTGTTCAACGATTAAAGTCCTACGTGATCTGAGTTCAGACCGGAGCAATCCAGGTCAGTTTCTATCTGTAATGCTACTTTTCCTAGTACGAAAGGATCGGAAAAGAGGGGCCCATACTTACAGCACGCCCCGCCCCTAATTAATGAAAACAAATAAATTAAACAAAGGGAGGGCCAAAACCCCAACCGCCCGAAATAAGGACATACTGGGGTGGCAGAGCATGGTAAATTGCGAAAGGCCTAAGCCCTTTAAACCAGAGGTTCAAATCCTCTTCCCAGTTTATGCTAAACATTCTAATAAATCACCTAATCAACCCCCTAGCCTATATCGTGCCTGTCCTGCTAGCAGTAGCCTTCCTAACTCTAATCGAACGTAAAGTATTAGGATATATACAACTACGAAAGGGGCCAAATGTAGTCGGACCATACGGACTCCTACAACCCATCGCCGACGGAGTAAAATTATTTATCAAAGAACCAGTCCGCCCCTCTACATCTTCTCCATTCTTATTCTTAGCCACCCCCATCCTTGCATTAACCCTGGCCATAACTCTATGAGCACCTATACCCATACCCTACCCCGTAGTTGACCTCAACTTAGGGGTCCTCTTTATCCTAGCCTTATCAAGCCTCGCAGTATATTCTATCCTAGGGTCAGGATGAGCATCAAATTCAAAATACGCACTAATCGGGGCCCTACGGGCTGTAGCCCAAACAATTTCCTACGAAGTAAGCCTCGGACTAATCCTTCTATCAGTAATTATCTTCTCAGGAGGTTATACCCTACAAACATTTAGCACAGCCCAAGAAAGTATCTGACTATTAGCCCCCGCATGACCACTAGCCGCAATATGGTATATCTCAACCCTAGCAGAAACTAACCGAGCACCATTTGACCTAACAGAAGGAGAATCAGAACTAGTCTCGGGCTTCAACGTAGAATATGCAGGAGGACCCTTCGCCCTCTTCTTCCTGGCCGAGTATGCAAACATCTTATTAATAAATACCCTATCAGCTGTACTATTCCTAGGAACATCACACATCCACCACATCCCAGAATTAACAACAATCAGCCTTATAACTAAAGCCGCACTACTTTCTATTGTATTCCTATGAGTACGAGCCTCATACCCACGATTCCGATATGACCAACTAATACACCTTGTATGAAAAAACTTCCTCCCCTTAACACTGGCCTTAGTACTATGACACATTGCCCTGCCAATCGCACTAGCAGGCCTTCCCCCACAACTATAATTCAGGAACTGTGCCCGAATGCCTAGGGACCACTTTGATAGAGTGGCCTATAGGGGTTAAAATCCCCTCAGTTCTTAGAAAGAAGGGGATCGAACCCATGCCCAAGAGATCAAAACTCTTAGTGCTTCCTCTACACCACTTTCTAAGATGGGGTCAGCTAATCAAGCTTTCGGGCCCATACCCCGAACATGACGGTTAAAGTCCCTCCTCCATCAATGAACCCCTATGTACTCGCAATCCTACTATCCAGCCTAGGTTTGGGAACCACCTTAACCTTTGCCAGCTCCCACTGACTACTGGCCTGAATAGGACTAGAAATTAACACCCTGGCAATTATCCCCCTAATAGCACAACACCATCACCCTCGTGCAGTAGAAGCCACCACAAAATACTTCTTAACCCAGGCCACCGCAGCCGCAATAATTATATTTGCAAGCACAACAAACGCCTGAATCACAGGAGAATGAGACATAAACAACATATCAAACCCCCTTGCTAGCACAATAATCATTACTGCCCTGGCACTTAAAATTGGACTAGCACCAATACACTTCTGAATACCAGAAGTACTACAAGGACTAGACCTTCTAACAGGGCTAATTTTATCAACATGACAAAAACTTGCCCCATTCGCCCTAATCATCCAAACAGCCCAAGCCGTGGACCCCGTACTATTAACTGCCCTAGGAATCACATCCACCTTAGTCGGAGGATGAGGAGGATTAAACCAAACCCAACTCCGAAAAATCTTAGCCTACTCCTCAATTGCACACATAGGCTGAATAATTATTATTCTCCAATATGCCCCACAACTCACCCTTGTCGCCCTAGGAACATACATTTTTATGACATCCGCAGCATTCCTTACTCTAAAAACATCATCCGCCACAAAAATCAACACCCTTTCAATAGTCTGATCAAAAAACCCAATCCTAACAACAACTACTGCTCTAGTACTGTTATCACTAGGCGGCCTACCCCCACTAACAGGATTCATACCAAAATGACTAATCCTGCAAGAATTGGCAAAACAAAACCTTCCAGCTACTGCCACAATCATAGCCCTGGCTGCCTTACTAAGCCTTTACTTCTACCTGCGCCTCTGTTACGCAATAACACTCACAATCTCCCCCAATACAATCAACTCAATCACTCCCTGACGGACCCAAACAACCCAATCCTCCCTCCCACTTACCCTATCTACCACAATCGCCCTAGGACTTTTACCTATAACCCCAGCTATTCTAATACTAACCACCTAGGGACTTAGGATAACATCAGACCAAGAGCCTTCAAAGCTCTAAGCAGAAGTGAAAATCTTCTAGTCCCTGATAAGACCTACAAGAGTCTATCTTGCATTTTCTGATTGCAAATCAAATGTTTTTATTAAACTAAGGCCTTACTAGATGGGAAGGCCTCGATCCTACAAACTCTTAGTTAACAGCTAAGCGCTCAAGCCAGCGAGCATCCATCTACTTTTCCCGCCTATAGCCTAGTAAGGCGGGAAAAGCCCCGGCAGACTACTAATCTACGTCTCTGGATTTGCAATCCAACATGTTTCTTCACCACGGGGCTGATGATAAGGAGAGGACTTAAACCTCTGTCTTCGGGGCTACAACCCGCCGCCTGAGCACTCGGCTACCCTACCTGTGGCAATTACGCGCTGATTCTTTTCTACAAACCACAAAGACATTGGTACCCTTTATCTTGTATTTGGTGCCTGAGCCGGAATAGTGGGAACCGCTCTAAGCCTTCTCATTCGAGCCGAACTAAGCCAACCTGGATCACTTCTGGGTGACGATCAAATTTATAATGTCATTGTTACTGCCCATGCCTTCGTAATAATTTTCTTTATAGTAATACCAATTCTAATCGGAGGGTTTGGAAACTGACTCGTGCCGCTAATAATCGGGGCACCTGATATAGCATTCCCACGAATAAATAACATGAGTTTTTGACTTCTACCCCCCTCTTTCCTTCTGCTGCTAGCCTCCTCTGGTGTCGAGGCCGGAGCTGGAACAGGGTGAACAGTATACCCGCCACTCGCAGGCAATCTTGCCCACGCGGGAGCATCCGTAGACCTAACAATTTTCTCGCTTCACTTAGCAGGTGTGTCATCAATTTTAGGTGCAATTAACTTCATCACCACAACCATTAACATGAAACCACCAGCCATTTCTCAATACCAAACACCCCTATTTGTTTGAGCTGTACTTGTAACAGCCGTACTTCTTCTCCTATCCCTGCCAGTCCTAGCCGCTGGAATTACTATACTCCTTACAGACCGAAATCTAAATACCACATTCTTTGACCCAGCAGGAGGAGGAGACCCGATCTTATATCAACACCTATTCTGATTCTTCGGTCACCCAGAAGTCTATATTCTCATCTTACCCGGATTTGGAATCATCTCACACGTTGTAGCCTACTACGCAGGCAAAAAAGAACCATTCGGCTACATAGGAATGGTTTGAGCCATGATGGCTATTGGTCTCCTAGGATTTATTGTATGAGCCCACCACATGTTCACTGTCGGAATAGACGTAGACACTCGGGCATACTTTACATCCGCAACAATAATTATTGCCATCCCAACCGGTGTAAAAGTATTTAGCTGATTAGCCACACTCCATGGAGGGTCTATTAAATGGGAAACACCAATATTATGAGCCCTTGGATTTATTTTCCTCTTCACAGTAGGTGGACTAACAGGAATTGTTCTAGCCAACTCATCACTCGATATTGTTCTTCACGACACATACTACGTAGTCGCACACTTCCACTACGTACTATCAATAGGTGCTGTATTTGCCATCATAGCGGCTTTCGTTCACTGATTCCCCCTATTTACAGGATACACTTTAAATGACACCTGAACAAAAATCCACTTCGGAGTAATATTCATCGGTGTTAATCTTACATTCTTCCCACAGCACTTCCTAGGCCTGGCAGGAATACCACGACGATACTCCGACTACCCAGACGCCTACGCCCTATGAAATACAGTATCATCCATCGGGTCACTTATTTCCCTAGTGGCAGTAATTATGTTCCTATTTATTCTATGAGAAGCCTTCGCCGCTAAACGAGAAGTATCCTCAGTAGAACTAACTATAACAAACGTAGAATGACTCCATGGCTGCCCTCCACCATACCACACATTTGAAGAACCCGCATTCGTTCAAGTTCAATCAAACTAACGAGAAAGGAAGGAATTGAACCCCCGTATACTGGTTTCAAGCCAGTCACATAACCACTCTGTCACTTTCTTCTAAAGACATTAGTAAAATACGCAAATTACATCACCTTGTCGAGGTGAAATTGCAGGTTAGACCCCTGTATGTCTTAAGCCCTAAAGCTTAATGGCACATCCCACACAACTAGGATTCCAAGACGCGGCATCACCCGTTATAGAAGAACTTCTTCACTTCCATGACCACGCCCTAATAATCGTATTCTTAATTAGCACTTTAGTACTTTATATTATTATTGCAATGGTTTCAACCAAACTTACCAACAAATATATTCTAGACTCTCAAGAAATCGAAATCGTATGAACTATTTTACCAGCTGTTATCCTAGTTTTGATCGCTCTGCCCTCCCTTCGAATTTTATACCTTATAGACGAAATCAATGACCCCCACCTAACAATTAAAGCCATAGGACATCAATGATATTGAAGCTATGAATATACAGACTACGAAGATCTGGGCTTCGACTCCTACATAATCCCGACCCAGGACCTTACACCAGGTCAATTCCGACTCCTAGAAACAGACCACCGAATAGTAGTCCCCATAGAATCACCAGTTCGTGTCCTAGTATCTGCCGAAGATGTATTACACTCCTGAGCTGTTCCATCTCTGGGCGTAAAAATAGACGCAGTGCCAGGTCGACTAAACCAAACTGCCTTCATTGCCTCACGCCCAGGTGTGTTTTACGGACAATGCTCTGAAATCTGCGGAGCAAATCACAGCTTTATACCCATTGTAGTTGAAGCAGTCCCACTAGAACACTTCGAGAGCTGATCCTCATTAATACTAGAAGACGCCTCACTAGAAAGCTAATTATTGGACAAAGCGTTGGCCTTTTAAGCCAAAGTTTGGTGCCTACCGACCACCTCTAGTGAAATGCCCCAATTAAACCCTAACCCCTGATTTGCAATTCTAGTATTCTCATGAATCGTCTTTCTCACCATTATCCCAACTAAGATCTTAAATCACACCACACCAAATGAACCAACCCCAATAAGTGAAGAAAAACACAAAACAGAACCCTGAGACTGACCATGATAGTAAGCTTTTTCGACCAATTCGCAAGCCCATCCTTCCTAGGAATCCCACTTATCGCGATTGCAATCGCACTGCCATGACTACTCTTCCCAACCCCACCATCCCGATGAATCAACAACCGGCTCATCACCCTTCAAACATGGTTTATTAACCGATTCACCAGCCAATTAATAATGCCTCTAAACGTAGGAGGACATAAATGAGCACTTCTATTAGCCTCATTAATGGTATTCCTTATTACTATTAATATATTAGGCCTTCTCCCATATACTTTCACGCCCACAACGCAACTATCACTAAATATAGGATTTGCTGTGCCACTGTGACTTGCTACCGTAATTATTGGAATGCGAAATCAACCAACAGTTGCCCTCGGACACCTCCTGCCAGAAGGAACACCTATTCCCCTAATCCCCGTACTAATTATTATCGAAACAATTAGTCTATTTATTCGACCATTAGCCCTGGGCGTTCGACTTACAGCCAACTTAACTGCAGGCCACTTATTAATTCAACTCATCGCCACAGCCGTATTCGTCCTATTGCCAATAATGCCTACAGTGGCCATCCTAACCGCCACCGTTCTCTTCCTCCTAACACTCCTAGAAGTCGCAGTAGCAATAATTCAAGCTTATGTATTCGTACTGCTCCTAAGCCTCTACCTGCAAGAAAACGTCTAATGGCCCACCAAGCACATGCATATCATATGGTTGATCCAAGCCCATGACCACTAACCGGAGCCGTCGGTGCTCTATTAATAACATCCGGCCTAGCAATCTGGTTCCACTTCCACTCAACAACATTAATAACCCTTGGGATAATTCTTCTGCTCCTTACAATATTCCAATGATGACGTGACATTATTCGAGAAGGAACATTCCAAGGTCACCACACACCACCAGTACAAAAAGGACTACGTTATGGAATAATCCTATTTATTACTTCAGAGGTGTTCTTCTTCCTAGGATTTTTCTGAGCCTTTTATCACTCAAGCCTAGCACCAACACCAGAACTAGGAGGATGCTGACCCCCAACAGGAATCATTACATTAGACCCCTTCGAAGTTCCCCTCCTCAACACAGCCGTGCTACTAGCGTCAGGGGTAACAGTCACATGGGCCCACCACAGCATTATAGAAGGTGAACGAAAACAAGCTATCCAATCCCTTGCACTTACAATCCTACTCGGGCTCTACTTCACTGCCCTTCAAGCCATGGAATACTATGAAGCACCCTTCACAATCGCAGACGGGGTATACGGCTCTACATTCTTCGTGGCTACAGGATTCCACGGACTGCACGTCATTATTGGATCATCATTCCTGGCTGTCTGTCTCCTTCGCCAAATCCAATACCACTTTACATCTGAACATCATTTCGGCTTTGAAGCCGCCGCCTGATATTGACACTTCGTTGACGTAGTATGACTATTCCTCTACGTATCCATCTATTGATGAGGCTCATAATCTTTCTAGTATTAAAGTTAGTACAAGTGACTTCCAATCATTTAGTCTTGGTTAAACCCCAGGGAAAGATAATGAACTTAATTATAACTATCCTCACCATTACAGTAGCCCTATCCTCAATCCTGGCAATCGTATCTTTCTGGTTACCACAAATAAATCCAGATGCAGAAAAATTATCCCCCTATGAATGCGGGTTCGATCCCCTAGGATCCGCCCGACTACCTTTCTCATTACGATTCTTCCTAGTAGCAATCCTGTTCCTCCTATTTGACCTAGAAATTGCCCTCCTCCTCCCCCTACCATGAGGAGACCAACTCCACAACCCCACCGGAACATTCTTCTGAGCCACCACAGTCCTAATCCTATTAACCCTGGGGCTAATCTACGAATGAACTCAAGGTGGCCTAGAATGAGCAGAATAGGGAGTTAGTCCAAAATAAGACCTCTGATTTCGGCTCAGAAAATCATGGTTTAAGTCCATGGCCCCCTTATGACACCAGTACATTTTAGCTTTAGCTCAGCATTCATTTTAGGATTAATAGGGCTAGCATTCCACCGCACCCACCTACTCTCCGCACTCCTGTGCTTAGAAGGAATAATACTATCCCTGTTTATTGCACTAGCCCTATGGGCCTTACAATTCGAATCAACAAGTTTCTCCGCAGCCCCTATACTATTACTAGCCTTCTCCGCCTGCGAGGCAAGCACGGGCCTTGCACTCCTAGTAGCCACAGCCCGAACCCATGGAACCGACCGCTTACAAAACCTTAATCTTCTACAATGCTAAAAGTATTAATCCCTACTGTTATACTATTCCCAACAATTTGATTAGCCTCTCCCAAGTGACTATGAACAACCACAACTGCACATAGCCTCCTAATCGCCCTCATCAGTCTCACATGATTAAAATGAACATCAGAAACCGGATGAACCATATCCAACTCATACTTGGCCACAGATCCACTCTCAACCCCCCTTCTAGTACTAACATGTTGACTTCTTCCATTAATAATCCTAGCCAGCCAAAACCATGTCAACCCTGAACCCATCAGCCGACAACGCTTATACATCACCCTCCTCACCTCATTACAAACCTTTCTAATTATAGCATTCGGCGCCACCGAAATTATCATATTTTATATCATATTTGAAGCTACACTCATCCCAACCCTTATTATTATTACCCGATGAGGAAACCAAACTGAACGCCTCAACGCAGGGACCTACTTCCTATTCTACACCCTGGCAGGGTCCCTCCCGCTATTAGTCGCCCTCCTCCTGCTTCAACAATCTACCGGGACCCTATCCATGCTAGTCATCCAATATTCCCAACCACTACTTCTAGACTCCTGAGGCCACAAAATCTGATGAGCCGGCTGCTTAATCGCATTCTTAGTAAAAATACCACTATACGGGGTACACCTGTGACTACCAAAAGCACATGTTGAAGCCCCAGTCGCAGGGTCCATAGTACTAGCAGCAGTTCTACTAAAACTAGGGGGATATGGAATAATACGAATAATAATTATACTAGACCCACTATCCAAAGAGCTGGTATACCCATTTATTATTCTGGCATTATGAGGCATTATCATAACTGGATCAATTTGCCTTCGACAGACAGACCTCAAGTCCCTAATTGCCTACTCATCTGTCAGCCACATAGGACTTGTGGCAGGTGGGATTCTAATCCAAACCCCATGAGGATTCTCAGGGGCTATTATTCTAATAATTGCCCACGGACTAGTGTCTTCAATACTATTTTGCTTGGCCAACACAGCCTATGAGCGAACCCATAGCCGAACCATAATTCTTGCCCGAGGACTACAAATAATCTTCCCATTAACAGCAGTATGATGATTCATCGCCAACCTAGCTAATCTAGCACTACCCCCACTACCCAACCTAATAGGAGAACTAATAATTATTACAACACTATTCAACTGATCACCATGAACTATTGCACTCACAGGAGCAGGAACACTAATCACAGCGGGCTACTCCTTATATATGTTCCTTATATCTCAACGAGGCCCAACACCAAGCCACATCACCAAACTCCCACCATTCCACACCCGAGAGCACTTACTAATAGCCCTTCACCTAATTCCAGTAATTCTCCTTGTAGCAAAACCAGAACTTATATGAGGCTGATGCTACTAGTAAGTATAGTTTAACCAAAACATTAGATTGTGATTCTAAAGACAGGAGTTAAAATCCCCTTACTCACCAAGGAAGGACAGAAATCAATAAGTACTGCTAATCCTTATGCACCGCGGTTAAAATCCGCGGCTTCCTCACGCTTCTGAAGGATAACAGTTCATCCATTGGTCTTAGGAACCAAAAACTCTTGGTGCAAATCCAAGTGGAAGCTATGAATCCAACAACCTTAATTATATCATCCTCACTCACTCTAGTTCTCATTATCCTTATATTTCCTCTACTAACAACACTAAGCCCTAAGCCACAAAAACCAGAATGAGCAAGTATACATGTCAAAACCGCCGTCAGCACCTCATTCTTCATCAGCCTTCTCCCACTCATAATCTTTCTAGATCAGGGAATAGAAAGCATCACCACAAACTGACAATGAATAAACACACACATATTTGATACAAATATCAGCTTCAAATTCGACCACTACTCCCTCATTTTCACCCCCATTGCCCTCTACGTTACCTGATCTATTCTAGAATTCGCACTATGATATATGCACTCTGACCCAAATATGAACCGATTTTTCAAATACCTACTTCTATTCCTAGTAGCCATAATTACCCTGGTCACAGCCAACAACATATTCCAACTATTCATCGGCTGAGAGGGCGTTGGAATTATATCATTCCTACTAATCGGATGGTGGTACGGACGGGCAGACGCTAACACAGCAGCCCTCCAGGCCGTTATCTATAACCGAGTAGGAGACATCGGACTGATTCTAAGCATAGCATGATTCGCAATAAACCTTAACTCCTGAGAAATCCAACAAATCTTCTTCCTATCAAAAAACTTTGACATGACAATCCCCCTAATCGGTCTAATCCTTGCAGCAACAGGAAAATCGGCCCAATTCGGCCTACATCCCTGACTCCCTTCTGCCATGGAGGGCCCTACGCCAGTATCCGCCCTACTCCATTCCAGCACCATGGTCGTTGCAGGAATCTTCCTATTAATTCGCCTCCACCCCCTCATAGAAAACAACAGCCTGGCGCTGACAATCTGCCTCTGCTTAGGAGCACTTACTACACTATTCACAGCCACCTGCGCCCTAACTCAAAATGATATCAAAAAAATCGTAGCTTTCTCAACATCCAGTCAACTAGGCCTAATAATAGTTACAATTGGGTTAAACCAACCACAACTAGCATTCCTCCACATCTGCACACATGCATTCTTCAAGGCCATGCTATTCCTGTGCTCCGGATCAATCATTCATAGCCTAAATGATGAACAAGACATCCGAAAAATAGGAGGCCTTCACAACCTAATACCCGCCACCTCGACCTACCTCACAATTGGTAGCCTAGCACTAACAGGAACCCCATTCTTAGCCGGGTTCTTCTCAAAAGATGCCATCATTGAAGCCCTAAACACCTCCTACCTTAACGCCTGAGCCCTAACCCTCACACTAATTGCCACATCATTCACCGCGGTCTATAGCTTCCGAGTAGTATTTTTCGTAACCATAGGGTCCCCCCGATTTCTACCACTATCCCCTATTAACGAAAATAATCCATTAATTATCAACCCTATCAAACGACTTGCCTGAGGAAGTATCATTGCAGGACTTATCATTACATCTAACTTCCTACCCTCAAAAACACCCATTATGACAATACCAACCACCCTAAAATTAGCAGCCCTCATAGTAACTATCATCGGACTTCTAGTGGCCATAGAACTCACAGCCATGACCAATAAACAAGTTAAAATTACCCCCACAATCCCCATACACCACTTTTCAAACATACTAGGGTACTTCCCCGCAATAATCCACCGACTCCCCCCCAAACTTAACTTAACCCTGGGACAATCAGTTGCTACTAAGCTCGACCAAACATGACTTGAAATTACAGGACCAAAAGGACTAGCACTAACCCAAATAATAATATCAAAAATTACAAGCGACATTCAACGAGGTATAATTAAAACCTACCTAACTATTTTCCTCCTAACCCTGACCCTAGCCACTCTTCTAACTCTTATCTAAACGGCTCGAAGAGTCCCACGACTTAGGCCCCGAGTAAGCTCCAACACCACAAGCAGAGTTAAAAGTAATACTCACGCACAAATAACCAACATCACCCCGCCAAAAGAATATATAACAGCCACACCACTAACATCCCCACGTAGTATAGAAAACTCCTTCAGCCCGTCAACAACGACCCAAGAACCCTCATATCACCCCCCTCAAAATAATCCGGCCGCCAATACAACACCTAGAAGGTAGACTAACACATACCCAGCCACAGAACGACTTCCCCAAGCCTCTGGAAAAGGCTCAGCAGCCAAGGCTGCTGAATAGGCAAACACCACGAGCATCCCCCCCAAATAAATTAAAAAGAGAACCAAAGACAAGAAAGAACCCCCATAACCAACTAAAATCCCACACCCAACCCCCGCTGCTACTACCAAACCTAAAGCAGCAAAATAAGGCGTAGGATTAGAAGCAACAGCAATTAAACCCACAACCAAAGCTACCAATAACAAAAACATAAAATAAGTCATAATTCTTGCTCGGATTCTAACCGAGACCAGTGACTTGAAGAACCACCGTTGTAGTTCAACTACAAGAACAATAATGGCAAGCCTACGAAAAACCCACCCACTAATAAAAATCGCCAACGATGCACTAGTTGACCTTCCCACACCATCTAATATCTCCGTATGATGAAATTTCGGATCCCTCCTAGGATTGTGTCTAATCACCCAAATCCTAACCGGATTATTCCTAGCCATACACTACACCTCTGATATCTCAACTGCATTTTCATCAGTGGTCCACATCTGCCGAGACGTAAACTATGGCTGACTTATCCGTAACATCCACGCTAACGGGGCATCATTCTTTTTCATCTGCATTTACATACACATTGCCCGAGGCCTATACTATGGATCTTACTTATACAAAGAAACCTGAAACATTGGAGTAGTCCTTCTCCTACTAGTTATGATAACAGCCTTCGTTGGCTACGTCCTTCCATGAGGACAGATGTCCTTTTGAGGTGCCACAGTAATTACAAACCTACTATCAGCAGTCCCCTACATAGGAGACACCCTTGTTCAATGAATCTGAGGTGGCTTCTCAGTAGACAACGCGACACTGACACGATTCTTCGCATTCCACTTCCTACTACCATTCGTCGTCGCCGCCGCAACTATCCTACACCTACTCTTCCTCCACGAAACAGGCTCAAACAACCCAGCCGGGTTAAACTCCGACGCAGATAAAATTTCCTTCCACCCATACTTCTCATATAAAGACCTTCTAGGATTTGTAGTGATATTACTAGCCCTCACATCACTAGCACTATTCTCCCCAAACCTCTTGGGAGACCCGGAAAATTTCACCCCAGCAAATCCACTAGTCACCCCCCCACATATCAAGCCAGAATGATACTTCCTATTCGCCTACGCCATTCTACGATCTATCCCAAACAAACTAGGAGGGGTCCTTGCACTACTATTCTCCATCTTAGTACTAATAGTAGTGCCAATCTTACACACCTCAAAACAACGAGGACTAACATTCCGCCCAATCACTCAATTCCTATTCTGAACCCTAGTAGCAGATATAATTATCCTGACATGAATTGGAGGCATACCTGTAGAACACCCATATATTATCATTGGACAAATCGCGTCAGTCCTTTACTTCGCACTATTCCTCATCCTCACCCCACTAGCAGGATGAGTAGAAAATAAAGCACTAAAATGAGCTTGCCCTAGTAGCTTAGTATAAAAGCATCGGTCTTGTAATCCGAAGATCGGAGGTTAAATTCCCCCCTAGCGCCCAGAAAAGAGAGATTTTAACTCCCACCCCTGGCTCCCAAAGCCAGAATTCTAAATTAAACTATCTTCTGATAGTAACCTATATGGTTTAATACATATATATGCATTATATTACATAATGCATAAGTACATACATATGTATTATCACCATTCATTTATATTAACCATAAAGCAAGTACTAACGTTCAAAACGTACATAAACCAAAATATTAAAATTCAAAAATAATTTATTTTGACCCGGGAAATAGATTATTCCCCTATAAGTGGTCCTCAAATATTTCCTTGAAATAATCAACTATAATTTAAGTTAACCATATTAATGTAGTAAGAGACCACCAACTGGTCTATATTAAGGTATATTCTGCATGATAAAATCAGGGACACAAATTGTGAGGGTAACACAGAATGAACTATTACTTGCATTTGGCTTCTATCTCAGGAACATAACTGTAAAATTCCACCCTCGGATAATTATGTCTGGCATATGGTTAAATGATGTAAGTACATACTCCTCATTAACCCCACATGCCGAGCATTCTTTTATATGCATAGGGGTTCTCCTTTTTGGTTACCTTTCATTTTGCATCTCAGAGTGCAGGCTCAAATGATAAATCAAGGTTGAACATATTCCTTGCTTGAGTTTAAGTAGGTTCATTATTAAAAGACATAACTTAAGAATTACATATTTTTAACTCAAGTGCATAACATATTCATTCCTTCTTCAACTTACCCCTATATATATGCCCCCCCTCTCGGCTTCTGCGCGACAAACCCCCCTACCCCCTACGCTCAGCAAATCCTGTTATCCTTGTCAAACCCCAAAACCAAGGAAGGTTCGAGAACGTGCGAACTAGCAAGTTGAAATATGGGCTAGCTATCCGCGTTATATATATATATATACATACATATCGCATTAATTTGCCGCAAATTTCCCCAAATATTGGCCTAAAAATTTCTATTAAATTTTTAGGGCGCGCCCCAATGCTAAAAAATCCAACATTAAAAAC